GCCCTGTCAAGGCGGAAGCTGCGGGTTCGAGCCCCGTCAGTCCCGACGAATCCAAATCCAATAAAAAACTATATCAATTCATCTCTCTATTTTTTGTGAAAAGAAGTCCAAATAACATAATTTCATTCCCAACAGCGATCCCTCTTCTTTTTTTCTTTTTCGTTTCACATTTATCATCAACCAAATGGGGGAATTTCCATTTCTTCGACTAGTACCGATTCGATTGATGGGAGAGAGGCATATGTGGATTAGTACAATTATTATATTATTAGCATCAGATTCAGGATTCCACGGGATACCGTACTGGGTCTGGCTTTTTCAATTACTCCCGATCTGTGAAATATGAAATAGAGTAGAGTATTGTATGTTTCCCGGGAGTACATACATAAATGGAATTTGTACAATATAAAATAAATTGAACATAGTTACTGTGTATAGAATAGTATAGAATACTTTTTTTTTAAGATTAAAATAAAAGTATATCCTTTTCGGGCCCTATTTTGTGTAACCTCAATTTCAAATTTTACTAATTTGAAATAATCTATCTCATTCAAATTTCGCATTGAGCTTTTGATATATGCGCCCCATTACTAATCCAATGAAAGAGGATATTCAAAAAATAAAGATCAAACAAGGATCACTTTTTTATTAGCGAGGTAATGCATTTTTTTTTTTTTTTTTATATTTTATAAGGGTTTTTCCTTGAAAGAACAAACTTTTTAAATTTATATATAAATATATAAAAAAATAGTTAATTTGATGGAATATTCGATTTTTTTATACCGGAATTTGTACTCGTCTTTATCATACTTCTTTTGTTTTCCAAGAAGATTGGATCATTAAAAAAAGGAGTTTATAACTTAGCTCCTTCCTTTTTTTTCATTGAGCTTCTATTGTTTGTTGGGGTTTGTTTAGAACCAATGGTAAGTGGAAAGGCGGTTAGATGATACTTCATCAGATAATTGTACAAAGAGGGCGGTAGGTTATAGAAAAGAAAGAATGGAAAAGAATGATAAATAAATAAAGGAATTATTGATTGTATCGGGAATCAAATTTTGAGTTCAGTATGGATAAAAGATTGTCCTATGTTATACTATTCAATTCTTGACGATGAATCGATTTGATAGCTCCGATATTGTTATTCATGATATTGATCCGATTCGATATCATCGAGATGTAATGCATCCCATTGAATTTCCAGGCGAAAGATTTATTATCTCTATGGGATTAACTCCCGAGTTATTGCGAATTAAAGAAAAATTAAACAATGAGATTATGGAAGTAAATATTCTCGCATTTATTGCTACTGCACTGTTTATTCTAGTTCCTACTGCTTTTTTACTTATAATATACGTAAAAACAGTCAGCCAAGGTGATTAATTTGAATTAAACTTGATTTTTTATTTCTTATCAATAATTGCAGAGAAGAAAAGGATAAAAATTTCGCGTCTTAAATGAAATGGGCAGACTAGAATCAGTCGGATTCTATGAGATACGATAGTATGGTAGAAAGATTCAGATATTTCTTTCTACCATACTATCTAGTATTGTTATTGTAGTGTATAAAGTTGTATTGTAATGCGGGTTAATTTAATATAGATTAATATAGATCAATCTACAATAGTATCATCATATTCCTTTTCTATATATATAGAAATCGATTTAATTACGTATATATAATATATATAGTGATAATGTATATTATATAGTATCCCAATTCTATTTCTTTGCTTTATCTATTTGTATTTAATTTGTGTTGATTTCAATTAAATTAATTTGAAATAATCGAAAGCGACTTTTACGATTAGAATTCCTAGATTTCTTATTATTTTCAATATGAATCCCGATCGAAGAAGTCATTGATTGAGGAGTTGACAAATGATCCATGGGAACTTCTTCGGATTTCGAAAAGGATTAGTAAAACCCGTCGACTTTTAACGTTTGAACCATGATATGAAATGGGTTCAATAAAACAAGCAAAACATAAATAAAATTTCTAAAATAGTAAAACTAAAACAAGCGGCGCAATATGTGACTCGCCCAAGACAATATTTTAGGATGTGCAGTATCTCGTTGGACAACTACTATGTTGTTTCCCAATGTGTATCCACGTAATGGAATAACCGAATTGTTTTCTCTTTGATCTTTGAACAGTAAAGAGGTAAACAAAAAAAAAAAAAGTTCCGTTCTTCCTCATGGTCCATATCTAACTTTGGTAAGAGTCAGTTCATCGAAATAGAAAATTTATGAAGAATTCAGTTGGAATAAATTTCCTACCATTTGTATTCCTTTTACTTTTTTTACTTTCAAAATACGAACACGGAAATAATTGAAATATTTCTTTGATTGAAAGAGTATTCTTCATATATATTTATTATTCATAGAATACATTACTCAACTAAAATCCAAGAGAATTTCGAAATGAAGATATTTTTCATTTCTATTTCAATTTAAAAATAAAATTTTAAATTGAAATAGTGAAATTTTAAATAAAAAAAAC